TCTCAAGTAGTTGTAGTAAAACCTGACCTGTTGACCCTTTGGCTTTTCCAGCGATATGTACATATCTAACTAATTGTCGCTCCGTCAGACCATAATGAAAACGCAATTTCTGTTTTTCTTCTAGACGAATACGATATTGCGATCTTTTCCCAGAACGCAATTGGGTTTTAAGATCGCTTCCGGATTTAGGTCTTTTACTAGTTAGTCCTGGTAAAGTCCCCAGACGGCGTATTTTTTTGAAACGAGGTCCTCGATAACGAGACATAAAGACTCCTTTTTTTATTTTATTGAAATTTCATTTTACAGAATAAATCTTAAATTAAGACTGAACTAAAGGATAAACAAAGCAAAGCTAAATTTACTGAAGTATTACAAAGTAGAATGAAATGAATTCTATTAATATCCGGATTTTTTGTATATGTATATATAGGAAGTTGAGGCTCCGTTTTATGATTTGTTCTGTAGAGATCTAATTGCTCCAATCCATTTTTTATTCATAGTTACAAGTTACCACGACATAATAGATCGGTGATCCAACATTTTGAGAAAAGGGGAGATTATAAATCATGGAAAAATCGATAGAGAAAAAAAGCCGGCTATCGGAATCGAACCGATGACCATCGCATTACAAATGCGATGCTCTAACCTCTGAGCTAAGCGGGCTCACATAACAGAAATAGAAATAGTATAATAGTATAACAAATAGAAATAGTGTATAGGAATTCAGGAAACTGCTGGATCTTAGCTTAGGGCTATTAGCTATTAATTTAATATGAACTATATAGTTCATAGTTCTATTGTTATATCTATATCATTATATCTATATTATCATTATATCTATATTATTAGTTAAGTTATAACTAATATAACTAATAATATAGAACTAGATATGACTAAATAGAATTAATAGAATTCTATTTTTCTAATAGATATTTTTCTAATAGAAATATATGACTAATTAGTATATGACTAATTAAATTAGTAGAATTTTCATTCTATCATATTAATTACATTAAATTAATTATTATTTATACATTCTATTTTATACATTCTATTTTTTTTTTATGCATTTTATACATTTTATTTATATATTTATACATTATATTTATATTTTTTAAATTTATATTTTTTAATAGGTATATATAATATTTTTTAATAGGTATATATATATATAGGTTAAGGAACAGGTATATATATATGTGTAAGGGAACGGGTATATATATATATTAATATTAATTATTGATAATTTAAAATTATAAACTATGATTATAAAAAATCTAATTATTTCTTTTCTTAATAGAAAATTTATTTATTTCTTTAAATTATTTATTTCTTAAAGTAAAGCAGTTATAGCAATAATTATAGCGTATAGCGAGCGGATCGGTCCTAAGAAAAGATAAGATAAGGATAAAGATACAATACAAATTAGAATGAGACATTCTTTTGGTTTCATTCGGAAAAGGAAGAGATAGGACGAAAAAAAAAAAGAAGAATGAATATCGACCGTTCCAGTATTCCAAATCGCACTGTAAAAAAAAAGGGAGGGAGAAACATATATATATGGGATATATCTATCCATATTGAATTGTGGATACATCAATGATAGAATCATTTCTGATTGAAACAAGGTTTATCCAATAGAAATAAACTGATAGAGGATCGCCAAAAAAATAAAATAGCATACACTTTTTCGATATGGGAATCATTCATTATCTAATGAATTCAACGGTTCCAAAATAAATGAAAAAGATGGGTGGAATTCCACCCGGATCTTGGTCTCAAATCAAAAGGGGATATGGCGAAATTGGTAGACGCTACGGACTTGATTGTATTGAGCCTTGGTATGGAAACCTACTAAGTGGTAACTTCCAAATTCAGAGAAACCCTGGAATTAAAAATGGGCAATCCTGAGCCAAATCTTTATTTTGAGAAAACAAGGGTTTATAAAACTAGAATAAAAAAAGGATAGGTGCAGAGACTCAATGGAAGCTGTTCTAACGAATGGAGTTGACTACGTTGTGTTGGTAGCTGGAATTCCTCTATCGAAATTACAGAAAGGACGGCCCTATATATCTAATACGTACGTATACATACTAACATATCAAACGATTAATCACGACCCGAATCTGTCGAATATATATATATATGAAAGAAAAAATTCAGAGTTATTGTGAATCCATTCCAATCGAAGTTGAAGGAAGAATCGAATATTCAGTGATCAAATCATTCATTCCAGAGTTTGATAGATCTTTTGAAAAACTGATTAATCGGACGAGAATAAAGAGAGAGTCCCGTTCTACATGTCAATATCGACAACAATGAAATTTATAGTAAGAGGAAAATCCGTCGACTTTAGAAATCGTGAGGGTTCAAGTCCCTCTATCCCCAACAAAAAGTCCATTTTACTTCCTAACTATTTATCCTCTTTTTTTCATCAGTGGTTCAAACAAAATTCACTATCTTTCTTTCTCATTCACTCTACTCTTTCACAAATGGATCC